AGAATCGAAATCGAGAATCTCATTTCTTAGATACTTTGTCTAAGAAAGTCTTTACCCATCTATCAAATCAAAATAGATGGGATATCTCTCTAAAAAACGAGAGGACTAATATCTATTATGATCTAGACTCTTAATGAATGTAATCCAAATGTATCTCGATTCATCTCAATTACTTTCTAGAGGCTCAGCCAAATGAATCGTGTGTCAGGAACCAGATTTGAACTGGTGACACGAGGATTTTCAGTCCTCTGCTCTACCAGCTGAGCTATCCCGACTATTCCCGATACTGCATCCTCATTTTACTCGAGAAGTTGGGTAGATGTCAATTGAAAGGATATTCGAAAGTCTCGTCCAGGTCCCCGAATTGATTGGATCGTCAAAAGAACAACTTAGGAAGTTTCAGGATGAATCAAAATCTCCATTGTGAATCATTCACATTCAAATGGTGATTCCTGGCTCAAAGATGTTATGTATACTCTATCCCATCGTGAGAAGAGAAAAACCTTTCCGTTCAGAGCGGTTTGGAAAAGCGTAGGTGAATGGGAAAGAGAAGGAATTTGGCAGCGCTAACGAAAAAAAGGATCAATAGAAAGAAAAGGATAGACTCATCGACAGCGAAAGGGGCTCTTTGGGGATAGAGGGACTTGAACCCTCACGATTTCTAAAATCGACGGATTTTCATCTTACGATAAATTGCATTGTTGCCAATATTGACATGTAGAATGGGACTCTCTCTTTATTCTCGTCCAATGACTCAATTCTTAAAAAGATCGATCAGACTCTGGAGGGAATGATTTGTCTCTTCATTCTTCAATCTGACTCGATTCACAAGAAGTCTTCCATTTTTCATAGAACAAATACAGATTAGAGTCGTCATTAATCATTTGATATTTTCTAGTATTTCAGTACTTATACCTTACATGTATATTAGGGGTATCCTTCACTCTTTCTGAAGTTTCAAGAGAAAGATTCCTGGAAGACAATCAACTCCATTTGTTAGAACAGCTTCCATTGAGTCTCTGCACCTATCCTTTTTGATTTTCGCTTTCCGAACCTTGTTTTCAGAAAACGGGATTTGGCTCAGGATTGCCCATTTTTGTTAATTCCAGGGTTTCTCTGAATTTGAAAGTTCTCACTTAGTAAGTTTCCCTACCAAGGCTCAATCCAATTAAGTCCGTAGCGTCTACCAATTTCGCCATATCCCCCTTTGAGATTTGGATCTCACTGTGATGTCCTTCCCACTTGTCTTTTATTTCTACCGGCACTATTGAATTTCGTAGAGACTTATTGCTATCTCGAAAAAGTCTTTTCTCATCTTTGCTTTTTGGTCCAATCAAAAACGATTTTATCATTTATGTCTCTACAATTCAATATAAGTAGATCCATCCCAGATATCTATCTGTCCTCCGTCCGATCATTTTTCTATGTCATTTCTGTTACTTAAACGGTCGATTTTTTGTCCTAAATTCCACCTTTCCGAATGAAAGCGGCGGCATGTCTCATTTATTAGAACTAAGAATTCCATTCAAGAATTAGAATTTGCAAGATAGATGATAGGGAAGAAAAGAGAGAACGGTACTCAAAAGAATTTCAAATGTCGGTTGAATTCAAAAACAAAAAAAAAAATGGAAGATTTATTCATTTCTTATTCAATAATCTATAATATTCTTGTGAGAAAGCAGTCGAAATTCGATAAGCCCAAATGAATCGTTATGTTCTATAAGATGTCAGATTTTTTTCAATTCTATATTTTCTTGTTTTTGATTCCTATGTCAGCCTACTTAGCTCAGAAGGTAGAGCATCACATTTGTAATGCGATGGTCATCGGTTCAATTCCGATAGTAGGCTTTGCTCTCTTTCTTTTTTTGCTTTTTCATCATTGAGAATGGCAAAGACTAGTGAAAAAAATATCTTCCGCTTTGGCTACAAAGGCATGGTAGGTTATAGGAACTTCCAACTCGGACAGAAAAAGATCCTTTTCTTTTTCTATATCTATATCGATATAGAGAATCTAACGACTTGACTTTGACCTTGTTTTCGTGTATACTTATAACTAGCAAACGGAGCAGGATATGTAATGAACTAATTTAGTTCAGTTTGAGATAGATAGTCTATTTTTTTCCATACATTAAAATATTTTACAAAAAAAATCAATGAGCTTTCAAAAAATGGACAAGCGCCTATTTCGGGAGTTACGGAATCTGAAACTTGATTTACTATATTGTATCATACTTCTTAAATATTTGGAAACCTGGGGGATAGAACGGACCTCGCTGCGGCACAAGCTTGCCATGGCGTATCTGTTGAACCTCGAATTACAAACAAGAAATTTTTGTGATCGGTTTTCACTTACGTATGTCTATATAGTAAACAAGGGTGTTGAAACAAATTTCTTTGACCGGCTTATAAATTTTTATATTGTGAAGAGGGGGCTTCAAACCCATTCGTTATTTGGTCTAATTTCGAAGGGATTTCTGCATCTTTTGAAGCGCCGTCGTCACACAAATTCTGTGTTTGACAAAATGGCCATTATGTATCTTATAGCAAGGTGTGACGAAGCTGTTTATGAGGGCCTGTCCATGAGCGGTTTGGGAGAGGTCTTCGACCTCGGCAAAGTGGAAGGTAAAAACTTCATCAATCATAATTTAGAAAGACTTTCAAAAACTCCGATGGCTTTTGAAACGGCAAAAATTGCCATTGCCTACCGATCGGTCTTGGCCTTCGAGAGCGAAACCCCGGACGGGTTCGTATATAATTTAGAGCTTGGATATTGGACGGGTGCTCTCGAACGGTTACACGAACTTGAAAAAGAGGAAAATTAAGAGTCTACGAACACGAACTTGCTGAACTATATTTATTATTTAATCGATATTTTCGTATAATAGAATATCGATTAAATAATAATAAGAGGTACAACTAGTAAATCGAGGTACACATTCTATGACAATTCTTAACTTTCCCTCTTTTTTGGTACCTTTAGTAGGCCTATTATTTCCGGCAATCACAATGGCGTCTTTATTTCTTTATATTCAAAAAAATAAGATTGTTTAGAACCGATGGGAGAAAATCTCATTCGTTTGGTTTTAGACTTCTCTAATAACGCCGGTATTAGTAAAAAGTGGTCGAAGCAGCTTCCAAAAACTCTTATCTCGGCAGAACCACGATATATGGGTAAATGGAGTATGTGGATATCTTTAGTGGGGTCGTACGAAGGTAGTTTAGATCTAATCAATTTAATGAATTTTTCCTTAATGAATTACTCTTAAAAGTTCCTATCAAACTAGTGCTAGTTGATGAGAGTTACTTCGGAAACAGAAAGACTAAAGTCAAATTCATTTGGGATATTCTCTGAATTCCAAGAAACTGAAACCGGATCAAGTATGAGTTATCGATCAGAACAGATATGGATAGAACCGATAACGGGATCTCGAAAAACAAGTAATTTCTGCTGGACTGTGATCCTTTTTTTAGGTTCATTAGGATTCTTGTTGGTTGGAACTTCGAGTTATCTTGGTAGAACTTGGATCTCTTTATTTCCGTTTCAACAAATTGTTTTTTTTCCACAAGGGATTGTGATGTCTTTCTATGGGATCGCGGGTCTTTTTATTAGCTCCTATTTGTGGTGCACAATTTCTTGGAATGTAGGTAGTGGTTATGATCGATTCGATCGAAAAGAAGGAATCGTTTGTATCTTTCGTTGGGGATTTCCCGGGCAAAATCGGCGTATCTTTCTCCGATTCCTTATAAAAGATATTCAGTCCGTCCGAATAGAAGTTCAAGAGGGTCTTTATGCTCGTCGTGTCCTTTATATGGATATCCGAGGACAGGGAGCCCTTCCATTGACTCGTACTGATGAGAATTTGACTGCGTGGGAAATTGAACAAAAAGCTGCGAAATTGGCCTATTTCTTGCGTGTACCCATTGAAGTCTTTTGAGAACTGTAAGAAAATTTCTCAGCAGGAGGGGAAAAACTCACGAATCCTCTCTTTCTATCATGAATGTCTATAACATAACGAAACTGAGGTTTATTCCGAAGATGGATTCGAACGAAAGTAGGCGTCTAAGGGATAAGTAGAAAACAAAACGCCTTTGATTTTGGGGTCTTTTATGGGGATGTAAATCTACACAATTCAATTCAATAATAACAAGAAGTAATAAATTGAAACAATAGATTTCTCGCATCCGCAACCATTTAGAAAAAAACTTTCCCAGTTTCTATTTTCTATTTTAAGTCCAATATCTATAAATCAAAATAGAAAAATCTAGACTTGGTGAAATTGAAACTTTAGATTCCGATAGATCATATGTAATTTTTTTGTTCAATCGACACGCCTTATCCGTTTTTGGGCTCCTTACTGTCCAAACAATTGGATCCCTTATAACGATTACGGATAACTAGTCAATTCCTGCTTTGGTTTGCTGCTCATTTTTGATCATCACAAGTTTCTGAAGAAACTTCCCGCAATTCTTCGCTCCCTGACTCCTCAGAGTCAGGGAAATTTTTCTAGCATAATAGAAAGGGAGTTCTTTCGTCTCAAAATATGAATCAGATTCATTCCTTAACGTTGTTCTTTCAGGTACGCCTCGAAGGGAGAGACTTTTACCCAATGGAGTTGATATCTCGAAAAAGAAGATTTTTGGGATTCGGTATTCATTCGAATTCCAAGTAGCTTCGGAAGTCAATTTTTGTACTCTTTCTCGTAAGGCCTAACGCACAAAGAAAAAGATTGAAGAGATTCCTCGGTTCGATCCCTTTCAATAGAACTCGTGTGTAAGCGAAATATTAGAGGGCCTCGCGTCGACAACTGAGGGGGTTCATTAACACTTCATAGATGAAAAAATGGCAAAAAAGAAAGCATTCACTCCTCTTTTATATCTTGCATCGATAGTCTTTTTGCCCCGGTCTATTTCTCTCTTATTTAATAAAAGTCTAGAATCTTGGGTTACTAATTGGTGGAATACTGCGCAATCCGAAACTTTTTTGAACGAGATTGAAGAAAAGCGTATTCTCGAAAAATTCATAGACTTAGATGAACTTCTCCTTTTGGACGAAATGATCAAGGAATACGCGGAAACACCTCTCCAAAACCTTCGTATAGGACTCCAGAACGAAACAATCCAATTAATCAAGATGCACAACGAGGATCGTATTCATACGATTTTGTACTTATCAACAAATTTTTTCTCTTTCCTTATTCTAAGTGGTTATTCTATTTTGGGGAATACAGAACTTGGGACTCTTAACTCGTGGACTCAGGAATTCCTATATAACTTAAGTGACACAACAAAAGCGCTTTCTATTCTTTTATTAGCCGATTTATGTCTCGGATTTCATTCGACCCGTGGTTGGGAACTACTAATTAGCTCTGTCTACAAAGACTTTGGATTTGTTCATAATGATCAAATTATATCTTGTCTTGTTTGTATTTTTCCAGTCATTCTCGATAGCATTTTTAAATATTGGGTTTTCTATTATTTAACTCGTCTATCTCCGTCACTTGTAGTGATTTATCATTCAATAAGTGAAAAATGATCGATGAATATGAAATTCATCGAATTCGAATGTTTTGTCCTTTGTAGTTGTACATAAGGAAAGCATTGCAACTCGTCCTTACTTTTTCCATTTTGATGAACCCCGGGGATTGATCCTCTATTTTATTCCCCTAACAATATTCCCGTCAATAGCAGAATCGTGGATAGGAAACTCGATTAGTAACCTACTCAATTTATTGTAGAAATTTTCCGTATCAAGGATTGGACCATGCAAACTAGAAATACTTTTTCTTGGCTAAAGGAACGGATTACTCGATCCATTTCGGTATCGCTCATGCTCTATATGCTAACTCGGACATCTATTTCAGGTGCTTATCCCATTTTTGCCCAGCAGGGTTATGAAAATCCGCGCGAAGCGACCGGGCGTATTGTATGCGCCAATTGTCATTTAGCTAATAAGCCTGTGGATATTGAGGTTCCACAAGCGGTACTTCCCGATACTGTATTTGAGGCAGTTGTTCGAATTCCTTATGATATGCAACTGAAACAAGTTCTTGCTAATGGTAAAAAGGGCACTTTGAATGTCGGAGCTGTTTTGATTTTACCGGAGGGGTTTGAATTAGCCCCTCCCAATCGTATTTCACCCGAGATGAAAGAAAAGGTAGGCAATCTGTCTTTTCAGAGCTATCGCCCCAATAAAAAAAATATTCTTGTCATAGGCCCTGTTCCCGGTCAGAACTATAGTGAAATCACCTTTCCTATTCTTTCTCCAGACCCCGCTACTAAGAAAGATAGTCACTTCTTAAAATATCCGATCTATGTCGGCGGAAACAGGGGAAGAGGTCAGATTTATCCCGACGGGAGCAAGAGTAACAATACAGTTTATAATGCTACAGCAGCCGGTATAGTAAGTAAAATCATACGAAAAGAAAAGGGGGGATACGAAGTAAGCATAACGGATGCATCGGATGGACGTCTAGTGGTTCATATTATCCCCCCAGGGCCGGAACTTCTCGTTTCCGAAGGCGAATCTATCAAATTGGATCAACCGTTGACGAGTAACCCTAATGTGGGCGGATTTGGTCAAGGAGATGCAGAAATTGTACTTCAAGATCTAGTCCGGGTCCAAGGTCTTTTGCTCTTCTTGGCCGCTGTTATTTTGGCACAAATCTTTTTGGTTCTTAAAAAGAAGCAGTTCGAGAAGGTTCAATTGTCCGAAATGAATTTCTAGACTCGCGAATTTTTCACCATCAAGTTCGTAAAAAGACTCAAACTCATTTTATCCCTTAGCAATGAAAAAAATGAAATGCTAAAAAGACCGTAGCTTGTTTCGCCTTTTTCTATGAGATGACAGGAAGTCCTTCTAGCGCATTCCTAATCCTAGAATGTAGATTGTGAAGAAGACTGTTTGACTTGACCCCGCCTTTCTTGGGTTTTTTATCCAAATTGGGGCGGTGCGACTCTCTTACTATTCGAAGATTTAACTCTCCAAAAATGCATCAATATCAAGAGTTTTTGATTCATTCAATTCGGCTAGATACTAGACATAAGTAAGCGAGAACTTGCAAGGAAAATGAGGGGAATAAATAATTCTAGGAGAGGTTCTTCGTCTTTCTAGTCTTCGACACAAGAAAAGGAAGGTTTTACACCCCTTTCTTGTGTTGAAATAAGACTGAGTCTTGATTCTGTTCGTCAAAGATTTCTAGTCTTAGTTTCTCTTTTGCGAGGTGTACCAGAACTTTTTTTGAGATTTCTATTTAGTACGTCTCTACTTCTTCTATAATTCTATAATTTCGAATCGAATCAAGTGGTGGACAAAGAAAAAAGAGGGGTGAATTTTTGGAGGAAATAGAACTTCTTCAATGAACTTCGAATAAATGACTTGGGATGAGATACTCTAAACAAGAGAATAAAGGTTGATTCGTATAGAAAGAGTTTGCGGAAAGAGAATCGATCGAATCTATAGAAATATAGAGACTTTTTCCAGGGAATCGAGTGCTTCCGTCT